TAGGCCTCATGTCAATTGCGACATACCTCGTTTATTGCAAGATTTCAAAAAAAAAGATTCTAGTAAGAGAAAGGAAGCAAGCGAGTCGGTATGCTAATTTCTTATCCTCAAATCAGCTCTTCCCGTAGGCTATTGTCTCAACCAATAAGTAATTGTAGGAGTTAAATCTTGATATAATTCAAAAAAGCAAACGACAAGTCGAAGGCAATAAAATAAGAAAAGAAATACTTATTTTTCCTATTTCTAGGATTCAACAAATTAAACAAAAGGATTCGCAAATAAAAGCGCTAATGCTACAACCAATCCATAAATTGTTAAAGCTTCCATAAAAGCCAGACTAAGCAATAAAGTACCTCGTATTTTTCCCTCAGCCTCGGGCTGTCTCGCAATACCTTCTACAGCTTGGCCCGCGGCAGTACCTTGTCCCACTCCAGGCCCAATAGAAGCAAGCCCTACGGCCAATCCAGCAGCAATAACGGAAGCAGCAGAAATCAGTGGATTCATGATAAGTTCCTCGCACCAAAATAAAGAAATGGTTAATGATACAATCAACCGATGAATTATAACTTCATTATTCTATCGCTACGACTCATCAAGTTACAGTAACTACGAACTCTGAATTGAAGTAAAAATATTAATTATGGAATCTTCAGAACTACTTCAATATCTCTTTTTTAGTTTCTATCCCCCGCGAAGTCTTTGTGAATCCCTACGACTTTAGTTCTTCCATTTCTTTGTTCCGAACCATTCTTGGAAGTCCTCGTTCTTTATTTTATGTGATCTCTTTATTCACTCAATTCGGACGAAACGGAAGGGCTTCTATTGGAATCCCCATCTAAATTGACAGTAGTTAGGGCAAATTAGATATATTATATCTTTAGTTCATATAACTAGTCAATTATAACATATACATGTGTTTCTTCCATGACGTAAACCGATTAATTCGTTTAATCGGATTCTTATAAATCATTCTTCGAAACATCTACAAGAGTTAGCTTATGCTTATAGCCATTAAATCGCATAGACCTAGTTCAACGACCTAGCTCAACCTCCTCTACTAACCCGCCTATTTTTTATGAATCTACTTTATTTGTAAACTCTTTTACTCCTTTTCGTTATCATTATCCTAGATGGAGACAATTTAAAAGGATGAATTCATTAGGCTGAATCGTTGCTTTGATTTTGATTGATCTAAGCTAAGTTCATGCAATTTATTATAATTTTATTTTAGTCAATCGTTGAATTGAATGAAATCAACCGAAACCCGAATTGTTCCATAAACCATCTTTTTTTATTTATTTAATTGTGTATCCCTAGTCATAATATCATAAAAAATGCCCTAAAAATTCTTATTCAAATTCCATTATGACTCCTAATATTTACTTTGGAATTGACTGACCAATAGAATATAGAATATTCATTGGAGTGGGGGGGGGGTATGGTCAAAAATGGGCTAAACGGGAATTTTAGGAAAAAGACCGTTTCGATCTCTTTCCCCTTTTTACAAGAACCCCCCAATATCCGTAATCTTTTTGCTATTATTTCAGATTCTAGATATATACCATGCCATATTTTTCTGTATTTTTTATTTTTAGATTTATGTTCCCTAAGTAGATTATCTTGAGCCACGCATATATTGTGTTGGGCTAAGATAAAAAAATTCTTTCAAAAATTTCAAAAAAGAGTCAATGATGGCCCTCCATGGATTCGCCTATATAGGCCGCAGCTAACGTTGCAAAAATAAGGGCTTGAATACCACTTGTAAATAATCCAAGGAACATGACCGGTATAGGAACTACTGAAGGTACTAAAGAAACAAGAACAACAACTACTAATTCATCCGCTAATATATTCCCAAAAAGTCGAAAACTAAGTGATAACGGTTTTGTGAAATCTTCTAAGATATTAATGGGTAAAAGAATTGGAGTTGGTTGAATGTATTTACCGAAATAACCCAATCCTTTTTTGGTAAGACCCGCATAAAAATATGCCACTGACGTGAGTAAAGCTAAAGCAACGGTAGTATTTATATCATTTGTGGGTGCAGCTAACTCTCCATGAGGTAACTGTATTATTTTCCAGGGTAAAAGGGCCCCCGACCAATTAGAAACAAAAATAAATAGAAACATAGTGCCAATAAAGGGAACCCAGGGCCCATATTCTTCTCCAATCTGAGTTTTGCTCACGTCTCGAATGAATTCAAGAACATATTCGAAAAAATTCTGACCGGTAGTCGGAATGGTTTGTGGATTCCGAACAGCTATAGCGGCTGAACCTAATAAGATAGCAATTACAAACCAAGAAGTAATAAGTACTTGAGCATGGACTTGGAAACCCCCTATTTGCAAATAGAAATGTTGGCCTACTTCCACGCCGGATATGTCATATAGCCCTTTTGGTGTGTTGATGGAACATGATAGAACATTCATATTGCCCCCTGACATAAATAGAACTTTTAAAGGAATTATTTTGATTCAACCGGCTCTTTCTTAACTTATATATTTTGTATACTAACCGATCACATAATAATAATAGCCCCTTTTTATCTCTTTTTGAGATTCTAGAATAGTAACCGATTCAAAAAATCTATGGAGTTCAAAAAGTCATTTATCTTATTATTAATCAACAATTTCTTATATAGCTAGAACGGCCCTCACAAATGGCGAATACTAATTTGTTAAGAATTAATCGGATTGAAGCTATAGCGTCATCATTCGCCGGGATCGAAATATCTGCAAGATCCGGGTCACAATTTGTATCGATTAAACAGATCGTTGGGATTCCTAAAGTAATACATTCTCGAAGAGCTGTATATTCTTCTTGCTGATCAACGATTATTACAATATCGGGTAACTCTGTCATATATTTAATCCCACCTAGATATGTTTGCAGGCGGGATAATTGTCTCTTCAATACCGCCGCATCTCTTTTCGGAAGGCGGTTGAGCTTCTCCGTTTTTTGTTCCGTCCTCAAGTCCCTGAACTTATGAAGTCTTGTTTCTGTAGTAAACCAATTCGTTAACATACCGCCGAGCCATTTTTTATTAACATAATGACATCGAGCCTTTATTGCAGCTCGCGCTACTGAATCAGCTGCTTTATTTTTGGTACCAACAATTAAGAATTGTTTTCCCCTACTTGCTGCATCAAAAACTAAATCACAAGTTTCTGATAAAAAACGAGCAGTTCTAGTAAGATTTGTAATATGAATACCTTTACGCCTTGCCGAGATATAAGGTGCCATTCTAGGATTCCACTTCCGAGTACCATGACCAAAATGAACTCCTGCTTCCATCATCTCTTCCAAATTGATGTTCCAATATCTTCTTGTCATTTCTCCCTACACCTCCTCTTTTTAAGAGACGAGGTGCCCTAATAAAATAAATAATTGTTCCGACGGAACCTTCTCTTCTACCGGAGATTGGCTGTTGATACATGACCCAATAAATGAATTCCTTTCTTTCTATTCGTTATTATCTTTCTTTATTACTTAATTACCAAATCAAATGAAATGGGTGGACCAAATACAGATAGTTAGCAGGGGTAAATTCACTCTTATGAATCATTAAACCCTAGAAATGGTTGTTCTGATGTATCATGGAAATTCTTTGAAATGCAAGAATTAAATAATTCTCTGTGGTGGAACAAAATATCTCCTATTTCCTCCTCAAATAAATTTCTCTTTTTGGTTTCCAAAGGAATGTTGTTATGCTGCCTTGAACGGCGCACTAATCCTCTGAATCCGGTACCGACGGGTATCATCCCTCCCAGAACTACGTTCTCCTTCAGGCCTTTCAACCAATCGATACGACCCCGGAGAGCCGCTTTTGCTAAAACTCGAGTGGTTTCTTGAAAACTCGCTTCGGATATGAAACTTTGAGTATTCAGAGATGCTCTCGTTATTCCCAATAAAACGGCTCGGTAACAAATCGCCTCCTCCAAAGCGCGCCCCGTTCGTTCCGCCCGCCACAACCCAATTAGTTCTCCGGGTGAAAAAACATTAGACATTCCTTCTTCGGAAACCAATACTTTTGATGTTATTTGACGTACAATAATTTCTATATGCCTATTATGAATCTGCACTCCCTGGGATCGATAAACCTTTTGGATCTTATTAACCAGAGAGATGCGACTCTGCACTATAGTTAGCTCAGCACCAATCAAGAATCCCCAAGGAATTCCAAGAATTCTTGTTATACGCCCATTCCAATCCTCAACTCTCTTTTCTAGGTTCATCGATATTGAATCAATTGAACGTACTTCTAACACTTGTTCCACTTTTGGAAGACCCTGTGTTATATCACCAGATTTCGATTTTTCATATATAAATGTAACTAATGTATCCCCTTTGTAAAGGATTTCCCCATAATGGCCATGAACGGTTGCTCCTGGAGTGGCCAAATAAGGCTTAGTTGATCTTATTACTACAGAGTCGACTTGAACAATTAGAATTTGACCTGATTTTAGGTAGGGTCCCTTTTTGGCTATATATACATTTTCACAAATAAACTGCCCAAGACTAATTCTTGTGGATGTCTCTTCACAATAATTATGATGGAAAAAATACCAATTCAAATTGAATGGATTCAAAATGATGTTACTGCTACTACATGGATCGGGATTATAAATTCTCCCGCTTTCGTCCATTAAAGAATATTTAAGTATTCGAAAAGTCTGTTTTAAATTTTCAAGTTGCAAATATTTAGTTATCAAGATCCGATTCTGGGTTCTTAAAAAATAAATATTTGCAACTTGAAAAATGGTTCCTAAAGGACCCAAGAATTTCCTAATTGGAATTAGGGGCTCTCTTTTAATTGATTCTTTTATCACATTGTGATATTTTACATTGTTAAATGGGCCCATTCGAGAACAGTTGGATGATGACAAAATTATCAAAGATTGGCATTCCTTATTTTTATTCAACAACGTACGAATAGTTCCTTGATTTTGGCTAAGTGATTGTTTAATTCTTGCCTTTGCCTTGGAATAAAACGGATTAAT